TTTTTTTATTCATATTAATTAAAACTTTTTTAAGAACGGTTTAAAATTTAATAAAAAAGATAATCTTTATTAAGGGATTTAAAATTATTTTAAATATTCAATAAAAATTTATAGTTTATATAATATTTCTTGTACAAGAATAAATAATCTTGACCTTAAAAAATTTGTTCAGAATATATAAATAATCTATATTATAATAATTATTTTTATTCCTAACGGTCCTATATGAGGAAAAAAAAAGGAAATAGATGTATATGAAATTTTAATAATGACAACATTACCATTTATTTATATATGTATGACTTAAATAAATAATTTATATATATATATTAAATACTTATATAGTCATACATATATAATAAATATCTATTATTAATTAAATAATTTATATACTTAAAAAATAATTAATAGTATTATAAATTAGTTAAATTAATTAAATTTTATTATTTAAGATATTGCTATTAATTTTGATTTTTTATACAAAAAAAAAAAAAAAAAAATTAATTAATTTAATAAAATTTATTAATGTTTTTAAAATAGTTAATGAAGTTATATTATTATATTTAGTTATTAAAGTATAAAATAATTAAAAAAATAATTGGTTTTCCCTTTTATTTTTTCTTTTAATTAAAAAAAAATTTTTTTATAGTATAAAATTTAAGGGGTTTTATATTAAAATAAAAATTTATTAAATATTTTGTGTATATAAATTACTTTTATGGGTTATTTAATTATTTTGTAATATTAATAAATTAATATTTAAAAAAAATAAAAATAATTATTAAATTACTTTTATATTAGTTTTATGAAATTAATTCCGTTTTGTATAATTTTATAATTAAATTAAAATTAAGGGGTTTAATTTTTATAGTTTATTTTATATTTAAGGGAATATAAATTAAAAGAATTACCGTATATAATTTACTTGTACAAATTATTTAGTAATAAATTAATTATAATATTTATATTTAATATATAGTTATTAAAATTATTAAATCAATAATTATTTTAACTAAATTTTTACTTCCATTTTATTAATTAATTATTAAATGTTTTATTTTTGCATAAAAATTTATTTTTAATTTGGTTTACATGTAAATTTTTATAAGAATAATTATTATTTTTAATAAATAGTAATTTAATTATATTCGCAGTAATTGATTTTAATTATTAAAGAAATTTAGAATTAGTAATATTAATAAGTATTGGCTAAATTTGTGCCAGCAGCCGCGGTTATACAAAAAATACAAATAAATAATATTAGTATTAGTTAAATTGAAGATGTATAAAAAATAAATAAATTTATTAGGTGAAATTTTAAATTTATATTATTTTATAGAAAAATTAATTTAAACTATAAAATTTTAAAGTTAAACTAGGATTAGATACCCTATTATTTAAAATGTAAAATTAAAAAGCTAGAGTAGTAGTAGTTATTTTCTTGAAACTTAAAAAATTTGGCGGTGTTTTAGTCTATTTAGAGGAACCTGTCCTGTGATCGATAATCCACGTTGGACCTTTCTTAATTTTGTAATCAATTTGTATACCGTCGTCATTAGAATATCTTAAAAGAGTAATAATTTTCTAAAATTTTTATTAAAAATAATGTCAGATCAAGGTGCAGTTTATAGTTAAGTAGAGATGGGTTACAATAAATTTATTTAAATGAATAATTAATTGAAATAATTAATTTGAAAGTGGATTTAATAGTAAAATAATAAAGATAATTTATTTGATTTTAGCTCTAAAACATGTACATATCGCCCGTCGCTCTCATTATTAAAATGAGATAAGTCGTAACATAGTAGGTGTACCGGAAGGTGTCCCTAGAATGACAATTTAAAGCTAATCTAGTAAAGCGTTTCATTTACATTGAAAAGAAATCTGTGCAATTCAGTTTAAGTTGATAAAATTTATTTATTAATTTTTGTTGTTATATTTTATTTATTAAAAAAAATAATTTTATAATTAAATGTTTTTGTATTTTATAAAGAAAAAATAATTTTAATAATAGTTTAATTGTATTGAAAAAGAATATTGAAATAATTTGAAAAATTTTTAAAAATAAAGAAAATTTAATTTATTGTACCTTGTGTATCAGGGTTTATTAATTAAAAAATATTTAATATATTTTTCTCGAATTTAAGAGATCTAAAAATTTATTTAAGTTAATGTGGCATAATTATTTAAAATATATTTTTAGAAATGAAACGTTATTCGTTCTTAATTATATCTAGTTTTTTAAGAAATAAATTTAATTTATATATTATTTAGTAAAAATTTAATTTAATAATTTTTTATTAATTAATATAAATATTTTAAGGGATAAGCTTTAAAATAAAATTTTATAAATTATAAATTTTAAAAATAATTGTAGGACTAGAATTAACCATCAAATTAAATTATGTTATAATTTATTTTTATTAGTAAAAAAATTTATTTTTTTTTAAATTTTATATTAAAATATTAATTTGAATGTAAAAAATTAAGTAATAATGATAAAATTAGTATATTATTTATTTATATAAATAAAAATCAATGAAAGGTTTTTATAAGTAATTCGGCAAATTTAATACTCGCCTGTTTATCAAAAACATGTCTTTTTGCAATATATTTAAAGTCTAACCTGCCCACTGAAAAATTTAAAGGGCCGCGGTATTTTGACCGTGCAAAGGTAGCATAATCATTAGTCTTTTAATTGAAGGCTCGTATGAATGGTTGAACGTAGTATTAGCTGTCTCATAAAAAATTAAAATAGAATTTAACTTTTTAATTAAAAGGTTAAAATAATTTTAAAAGACGAGAAGACCCTATAGAGCTTTATAATATTTTTGTATAATTTATTTAGAAAAATTAAAATAATACTTAATTTATTATTTTGTTGGGGTGACAATAAAATTTAATAAACTTTTATTAATTATAAACATTAATTTATGAATAATTGATCCAGTTATATTGATTATAAAATTAAGTTACCTTAGGGATAACAGCGTAATTTTTTTTAAGAGTTCATATCGACAAAAAAGATTGCGACCTCGATGTTGGATTAAGGGTTATTTTTGGGTGTAGAAGTTCAAAGTTTAGGTCTGTTCTACCTTTGAATCCTTACATGATCTGAGTTCAGACCGGCGTAAGCCAGGTTGGTTTCTATCTTTAAATAATTAAAATATTTTATTACGAAAGGACAAAATATTTGAAATATAAATTTTTAATAATTGAATTATAATAAGTAATAAACTATTTTGGCAGATTAGTGCAATAAATTTAGAATTTATATATGTGATTTAAATTACAAATAGTACTTGTTTTATATTGATTTTATTTTACCTATAATTGGAAGATTATTATTAATTATTTGTGTTATAGTAGGAGTTGCTTTTTTGACTTTATTGGAACGTAAGGTTTTAGGGTATATTCAAATTCGGAAGGGGCCTAATAAAGTAGGATTAATAGGGATTCCCCAACCTTTTTGTGATGCAGTTAAACTATTTACTAAGGAACAGGTTTATCCTATAGCTTCAAATTATTTAGCTTATTATTTTTCTCCAGTTTTTTCTTTATTTCTTTCTTTGAGAATTTGGATATGTACCCCTTATTTTTGTAAACTTTATTCTTTTAATTTAGGGGCTTTATTTTTTTTAGCTTGTACAAGATTGGGGGTTTATACAGTAATAATTGCTGGGTGATCTTCAAATTCAAATTATGCTTTATTGGGGGGGTTGCGAGCAGTTGCTCAAACAATTTCATATGAAGTTAGTTTAGCTTTAATTCTTTTATCTTTTATTTTTTTAATTGGTAATTATAATTTAATAAATTTTTATTTTTATCAGGATTATTTATGGTTTATTGTTATTTCCTTTCCTTTATCTATAGTTTGATTTGCTTCTAGTTTAGCAGAAACAAATCGTACTCCTTTTGATTTTGCAGAAGGAGAATCTGAACTTGTTTCAGGGTTTAATGTTGAATATAGAAGAGGGGGTTTTGCTTTAATTTTTTTAGCTGAATATGCTAGAATTTTATTTATAAGTATATTATTTTCTATTATTTTTTTAGGGGGAGATATCTTTTCAATTTTATTTTTTATTAAATTAACTTTTGTTTCTTTTATATTTATTTGAGTTCGTGGGACACTTCCTCGATTTCGTTATGATAAATTAATATATTTAGCTTGAAAAAGATTTTTACCTTTTTCTTTAAATTATCTATTTTTTTTTATTGGGTTAAAATTATTTATTTTATCTATTTTAATTTAATTTTAGGTAATATTAAGTAGTAAAAGTTAATAGAGAATAAAAGCTCTATCCTATGTTTTCAAAACATATGCTTGTTCAAGCTCATTAACTTAATTTAATAGGTTATCTCATCATTTAGAAATTAAAGGGTTAATAATATAATATATAAAATATAAGACTGTTAAAATTTGTCCAACTAAAACATAAGGGTCTTCTACAGGGCGGGCCCCAATTCAAGTTAAAAGAATAACAATAGTTACTATAAATCAAAATAAAACTTGATTAATGGGGTAAAATTGGATACCTTGGAATTTTCTTAAATGAGAAAATGGTAAAATAAATAAAATTGCAATAGATAAAACAAGAGCAATAACTCCTCCTAATTTATTCGGGATTGATCGTAAAATTGCATAAGCAAATAAAAAATACCATTCAGGTTGAATGTGAATAGGGGTAACTAAAGGATTAGCTGGGATAAAATTATCAGGGTCTCCTAATAAATAAGGATTAACTAAAGTTAATATAACAAGAAATATAATAAGTATAATAAAACCAAAAATATCCTTGTATGTAAAATATGGGTGAAATGGGATTTTATCAATATTTCTATTTAATCCCAATGGATTATTTGATCCTGTTTGATGGAGGAATAATAGGTGGATTATAACAAAAGCTAAAACAATAAATGGTAATACAAAGTGAAAAGTAAAAAATCGAGTTAGTGTAGCATTATCAACTGCAAAACCTCCTCATACTCATTGTACTAGATCAATTCCTAAGTAGGGGATTGCGGATAATAAATTAGTAATAACTGTAGCTCCTCAAAAAGATATTTGACCTCATGGTAGGACGTATCCTATAAAAGCAGTTGCTATTACTAGGAATAAAATTAAAACTCCGATAGTTCATGTTATATGATATAAATAAGAACCATAATATATACCTCGTCCAATATGAAGATAAATACAAATAAAAAAGAAAGAGGCTCCATTTGCATGTAAAGTTCGTAATAATCATCCATAATTTACATCACGACAAATATGTGTGACACTATTGAATGCTATTTCGACATCTGCAGTATAATGTATAGCTAAAAAAAGACCTGTTGCAATTTGAATAATTAGACAAAGTCCAAGTAATGATCCGAAGTTTCATCAAGCTGAGATATTAGAAGGGGCAGGTAAATCAACTAATGCATTATTAGCAATTTTAAATAATGGGTGACTGAGTCGTAAAGGTTTATTCATTAGTTTGAGGATGGGCGCAATGGGCCCTGAAAGATATTTGTAATTTTAACAACTGCGATTAAGGTTAAAAATAAATAATTAATAAGTAATAGTGTAATTAAGTTTGTTGGATAATTGTATAATTTATTTAAATTTAGGGTATCTTCATTTAATAAATTATTTAAATTTGTTAGTTGAAGTATTTCAGAATTTATTATTAATGAAGAAATAATTGTTTTATCTATTATTAAAGCTAAGAAAAAAATACTTAATAATAAAGTTAAAGAAATTGTTAATATTTTTATTGAAAAAGAAAATATTTCATTTGAAGCTAGGGAAGTTACATAAATAAATAAAACAAGTATACCTCCTAAGAATACAAGGAATAATACATAAGAAAATCAAAAGGTTTTTGAAAAAATTCCAGTAATTAAACAAATTAAAAAAGTTTGTCTTAAAAGTATTAATCCTATAGCTAAGGGGTGTTTTATTTGTATAAAAATAAAGCTAAAAATAACACTACAAGAAGAAATAATAAAATTAAAAATATCAGAAAATAGTTTAAAAAAAATATTAATTTTGGAGATTAATGATAAAGAATTTCTTTTTTTCTGAAGTTTTAAAAGAACAAATTCTTATTTTTGATTTACAAGACCACTGTTTTTATTAAACTATTAAAACTAATGTTAATATTAATTTATTGGGGTTTATCTTTATTTTTATTTTTTTCAGGGGTAATCGTTTTTGTGTCTAATCGAAAACATTTACTTGCTACTTTATTAAGATTAGAATTTATAGTTTTAAGATTATTTTTATTTTTATTCTTATTTTTAAATATTTATAATTATGAAAGTTTTTTTAGAATAATATTTTTAGTTTTTAGAGTTTGTGAAGGAGCTTTGGGGTTATCAATTTTAGTTTCAATAATTCGTACTCATGGTAATGATTATTTTCAATCTTTTAGAGTTTTACAATGTTAAAATTTTTATTTATATTAATTTTTATGATCCCGATTTGTTTTTTAAAAAAAAATTATTGAATGGTGCAAAATTTTATATTTTTAGTTACTTTTCTATTTATTTGTAATAACTATTTTAGTAATTATTGAATAAGTCTAAGATATTTTATAGGAAGTGATATAATTTCTTATGGGTTAATTTTATTGAGATTATGGATTTGTTCTTTAATATTAATGGCTAGAGAATCTGTTAATCGTTACAATAATTATAAGAATTTTTTTTCTTTTATAATTCTTATGTTATTGATTTTATTGTTTTTAACTTTTAGAGCTACAAGTGTTTTTATATTTTATTTATTTTTTGAAAGAAGATTAATTCCTACATTATTTTTAATTTTAGGGTGGGGGTATCAACCAGAACGACTACAAGCTGGGGTTTATTTATTATTCTATACTTTATTAGCTTCAATACCTATGTTAGTAGGTATTTTTTATATCTATAATAATTATTTAACAATAAATATATATTTATTGATAAGTCAAGATATTAATTTAAATTTATTATATATTAGTCTAATTTTTGCCTTTTTAGTAAAAATGCCGATATTTTTAGTTCATTTATGGCTTCCCAAAGCTCACGTTGAAGCCCCTGTTTCAGGGTCTATAATTTTGGCTGGAATTTTATTAAAATTAGGGGGTTACGGGTTATTACGGGTATTTCCCTTTATACAAACTTTAGGTTTAAAATATAATTTTATTTTTATTGGGGTTAGATTAATTGGGGGATTTTTAGTTAGTTTAGTATGTTTACGTCAGACGGATTTGAAGGCTTTAATTGCTTATTCATCAGTTGCCCATATAGGAATTGTTTTAGGGGGGCTGATAACCCTTTCTTATTGAGGAATTTGTGGATCATATACTTTAATAATTGCTCATGGGTTATGTTCTTCAGGGTTATTTTGTTTAGCTAATATTTCTTATGAACGTCTTGGAAGACGAAGTTTATTTATTAATAAGGGGCTATTAAATTTTATACCTAGTATAGCGTTATGATGATTTTTATTAAGATCTGCTAATATAGCTGCTCCCCCTACATTAAATTTATTAAGCGAAATTAGTTTATTAAATAGAATTGTGGGGTGGTCTTGGATTTCCATATTTAGTTTATCTTTATTATCATTTTTTAGAGCTGCTTATACTTTGTATTTATATTCTTATAGCCAACATGGGAAGTTATATTCAGGGATATTTTCATCGGCAAGCGGGTTTACTCGGGAGTATTTAATATTATTTTTACATTGATTTCCTTTAAATTTATTAATTTTAAAAAGAGATTCTTGTATATTATGACTTTAATTTAAGTAGTTTATAAAAATATTGATTTGTGGTGTCAATGATATGAATTTAATTCATCTTAGATCGTGGTATATATTTCAATTTGTTTTATTAGATTTATTTCTTTATTTCTTATTAGTTCAAGATTATTTATTTGTAGTTTATACTTTTTATTAAATAATTTTATTTATTTTATTGAATGAGAAGTTTTATCTTTAAATTCTTGTTCAATTTTAATAACTTTTTTATTTGATTGAATAAGACTTATATTTATATCTTTTGTTTTATTAATTTCTTCTTTAGTAATTTATTATAGAAAAGAATATATAGCTGAAGATTATAATATTAATCGGTTTATTATATTAGTTTTAATATTTGTTATATCTATAATAATGTTAATTATTAGACCTAATTTAATTAGAATTTTATTGGGTTGAGATGGGTTAGGTTTAGTTTCTTACTGTTTAGTAATTTATTTTCAAAATGTAAAATCTTATAGAGCCGGGATATTAACTGCCCTATCTAATCGAATTGGGGATGTAGCATTTCTTTTAGCCATTGCTTGAATATTAAATTATGGTGGGTGGAATTATATTTTTTATATCGAATTAATAAAAAATGATATAGAAATAATATTAATCGGGGGTCTTATTATATTAGCTGCAATAACAAAAAGAGCCCAAATTCCTTTCTCGTCTTGATTACCGGCGGCAATAGCGGCTCCTACACCAGTATCTGCTTTAGTTCATTCTTCAACTTTAGTTACCGCGGGGGTTTATTTATTAATTCGGTTTAATATTTTATTTGTAGAAACTTGATTAGGTCAATTTTTATTGTTAATTTCTGGATTAACAATATTTATGGCTGGGTTAGGGGCTAATTTTGAATTTGATTTAAAAAAAATTATTGCTTTATCAACTTTAAGACAATTAGGGTTAATAATAAGAATCCTTGCAATAGGATTCCCCAAGTTAGCATTTTTCCATTTATTAACTCACGCTTTATTTAAGGCCCTTCTTTTTATGTGTGCTGGGGCTGTTATTCATAATATAAAAAATTCTCAAGATATCCGAACTATAGGGGGTTTTAGTTTACAAATGCCTATTACGGCATCTTGTTTAAATGTTGCTAATTTAGCTTTATGTGGGATACCATTTTTAGCTGGATTTTATTCTAAGGATTTAATTTTAGAGATTGTATCTTTATCTTATATTAATATATTTAGATTCTTTTTGTATTTTTTTTCTACGGGTTTAACTGTCTGCTATTCTTTACGTCTTGTGTATTATTCATTAACAGGAAGTTTTAATAGCTCATCTTTACACCCATTAAATGATGAAGCATGAGTAATACTTAGGGGTATATTCGGGCTTTTAGTTATAGCTGTAATTGGGGGAAGTATATTAAGATGATTATTATTTCCGACACCGGACATAATCTGTTTACCTTTTGAGTTAAAGCTTTTAACTTTATTCGTTTGTTTAGTTGGGGGATTTTCTGGGTATTTAATGTCTAAGGTTTCTTTTTTCTTTTATAATAAGTCTTTAAATTATTATAGTATAAGAACTTTTTTTGGGTCAATATGATTTATGCCTGTAATTTCAACAGTTGGGGTAATTTATTATCCGTTAGTTTTAGGTATAAAGACAATAAAAAGTTTTGATCAAGGATGAAGAGAATATTTTGGGGGGCAAATAATATTCTATTCTTTAAAAAAATATTCTTTATCAGTCCAAACTTTTCAAAATAATAGTTTAAAAATTTATTTATTAAGTTTTACTTTATGAATTATTATTCTTTTAGGGTTAATAATTTTTTAATTTAAATAGCTTATATTTAGAGCGTGACACTGAAGATGTTAATGAGATTATTGTAATCTTTAAATATTTAAGTAATATAATATAGTAACTTATAAAAGAAAGGACTTTATTTTTACAGTGAAAATGTAAGGTTTTAGATTAAACTATATAAATAGAAATATAAATGGAATTTAACCATTAAAGGAAAAAGTTAGCAGCTTTTACTTGGGCATCATACTTCCTTAATTGGAATTTAGAATTCAGTTATATCATTAACAGTGATAGGCCGCTTTTTGGCTTCAATTAATTTTTTTTTTTTTTTTTTTTTTTTTTTTTAATATATGGATGTGTTTTTGTTATGTATTTATTAATAAAATATAAAAGATTTATTTTATATTCTTGGGGGCGCTTTCTATTAATATGAATAATTTTAGTTTATAATTAATTATTTATAAATATATTTATATTTATATATATATATATATTTATTAAAGAATAGGGGTACTTTTAGTACCTAAGATTAGGTCGAAACTAATTGCAATAAATCGCTTCATATTCTAAGGTAGATTGAAGAATCAATACTTTTTGAATGCAAATCAAATGTTATAGTTAACTACAACCCTATTAAGAAGTTCATTCTAATGCTCCTTGGTTTCATTCATGGTATAAACCAATTAATAGAATAAAAATAAAAAATAGTCTTGTTAGAGTTCAGACTATTAAATTAGAATAATTAATAATTATAATTATAGGTAAAATTAGGGCAATTTCTACATCAAAAATTAAAAAAATAATAGCAATTAAAAAAAATCGAAGAGAAAATGGAAGGCGAGAGGATCTTTTAGGGTCAAATCCACATTCAAAGGGAGAACATTTTTCTCGGTCAGTAATAGTTTTTTTTGATAATAAAGAGGCTAAAAGTATAATAATTACTACTAGAGCAATAATAAATAATCCTATTAAGAAAGTAACAAAAATTATTTGTATTAAATTAAATTTAATCCTTATGATTGGAAGTCATATATACTATTATACTATACAAATAATATTATCTACCTCATCAGTAGATTGAGATATATAAAAATAATCAGACTACGTCGACAAAGTGTCAATATCATGCAGCTGCTTCAAACCCAAAGTGATGGGTAGCAGAAAAATGAAACTTTATATGTCGAATTAAACAAATTAATAGAAATGTTGTCCCAATTAAAACATGAAGTCCATGAAAACCAGTTGCTATATAAAAAGTTGATCCATATACAGCATCTGCAATTGTAAAGGGGGCTTCAATATATTCATAAGCTTGTAATATAGAGAAATATACGCCTAAAATAACGGTAAAAAATAAACCTTGAGTTGTTTGTGAATGATTACCTTCTATAAGGCCATGGTGGGCTCATGTTACAGTAACCCCTGAAGCTAAAAGAATGGCAGTATTTAATAGAGGCACCTGGAAGGGATTAAATGGGATAATTCCTATAGGGGGTCAAGAAGCCCCTAATTCAATAGCGGGAGATAGGCTTCTATGGAAAAAAGCTCAAAAAAAAGAAACAAAGAAGAAAATTTCAGAAATAATAAATAAAATTATTCCTCAACGTAATCCTAATGTTACAGGATTTGTGTGAAGCCCTTGAAAAGTCCCTTCACGTGAAATATCTCGTCATCATTGGTACATAGTTAATATAGTAATTACTGTTCCAAGTATTATTAGAGTTATATCATATTGGTGGAATCATTTAACGAGGCCTGAAACTATTGATATAGCTCCAATGGCTCCTGTTAAAGGCCATGGACTATAATCAACTAAGTGATAGGGGTGATTTGAGTGTGTTGACATTAATGTAATTAATTTACTTCTCTAGAGTATAAAGTTCTTAAAACTGCGAATACATAGGATTGAATAATTGCTACAGCAGATTCAAGAACTAGTAAAGCAATTTGAGCAATAATTAAAAGACTAAGAATAGAATATGTTAAAGAAGGTCCAGTATTTCCTAATAAAGTTAATAATAAGTGACCTGCAATTATATTTGCAGCTAATCGGACAGCTAAAGTTCCAGGACGGATAATATTACTAATAGTTTCAATACAGACTATAAAGGGCATTAATACAGCAGGGGTTCCTTGAGGGACTAGGTGGGCAAATATATGTTGAGTATGATTTAATCAACCATAAATTATGAAACTTAATCATAGGGGGAGAGCTAGAGCTAGTGTGAAAGTTAAATGACTTGTTCTTGTAAAAATATAAGGAAAAAGGCCAAGAAAATTATTAAACATAATTATTGCGAATAAAGAAATAAATATGAAAGTACTTCCGTTATGACCAGCAGGGCCAAGAAGAGTTTTGAATTCCTTATGTAAAGTTAACAGAATTCTATTTCATATAACATGATACCGAGAGGGGATAAATCAGTACATAGAAGGAATTATAAGTAAGCCTAAGAAAGTACTTAATCAATTTAAGGATAAGTTAAAAATATTTGTTGAAGGATCAAAAACTGAAAAAAGGTTTGTTATCATTTTCAATTTAAAGAATTACTTTTAATATTTTTTTGTTCTCTTTCTCTTTTTAAATAAGAAGGAATATATATAAAGTAATTTATTACATTAAATAAAATTAATGTAATAGAAAAAATAATAAATAAAATTAATCATCTAAGTGGAGCTATTTGTGGGATTAAAAAATATTAGATTACTAATAATTTTAGTTTGACATACTAAGGTTATTTTTTAACTAATTTTTTTCATTAGGAGTAATTGCTAATTTACTATAAAGTGGTTTAAGAGACCATTACTTGCTTTCAGTCACCGAATGAAGCAGAATTTATTGTTATAATTCATTTAATAAAGAAATTTGTTGGGACTCTTTCAATTACAATTGGTATGAATCTGTGATTAGCCCCACAAATTTCTGAACATTGTCCGTAAAATAATCCAGGCCGGTTTATTAAGAAGTTAGTTTGATTTAACCGTCCGGGGGTTGCATCTACTTTCACACCTAAAGCTGGGATAGTCCAAGAATGAAGAACATCTGCAGCAGTAACAAGAATACGAATTTGAGTATTTATTGGTAGGACAATTCGGTTATCAACATCTAAAAGACGGAATCCATCTAAGTTTAATTCATTTGTAGGAATTATATAGGAATCAAATTCTAAATTTAAAAAGTCTGAATATTCATAACTTCAGTATCATTGGTGTCCAATTGTTTTTAAAGTGATAGCTGGATTATTAATTTCATCAAGAAGGTATAATAATCGAAGAGAGGGTATTGCAATAAAAATTAAAACAATAGCAGGTAATACAGTTCAAATGATTTCAATTGTTTGTCCAGATAAAAGATACCGGTTAGTGTAACGATTAAAACAAAGTATAACTATTAAATATCTAACTAAAATTGTAATTATAGTTAAAATTAAAAGAGTGTGATCATGGAAAAAGTTTAATTGTTCTATAAGGGGAGAAGCTCTATCTTGTAGACCTAGATTTGCTCATGTTGCCATTTATTATTCTAATGAAAGGGGAATCCTTTATATATAGAGCTTAAATCTATTGCACTAATCTGCCACATTAGAAATTAATTTGTTAAAAGGGGTAATTCTGCGTAACTATGTTCTGCAGGGGGTAGATTTTGGAATCATTCAATAGAAGAATTTAATTGAATAGGGTAAATTACTGTTCGTTGAGAAATTATACTTTCTCAAATAATATAAAGGAAATATATAATTCCAATAAAAGAGATAGTAGACCCAATTGTAGAAATAATATTTCATGTTGTGTAAGCATCTGGGTAGTCAGAATATCGTCGAGGTATACCGGCAAGGCCTAAAAAATGTTGGGGAAAGAAAGTTAAATTAACTCCTAAAAATATAATAGAAAATTGAATCTTTAGAGATGTTGGATTTATATTTAGTCCTGTGAATAATGGGTATCAATGTACAAAGCCTGCTATAATAGCAAATACTGCTCCCATAGATAGAACATAGTGAAAATGGGCTACAACATAATATGTATCATGTAAAATAATGTCAATTGATGAGTTAGCTAAAACAACTCCAGTTAATCCTCCTACTGTAAATAAGAATACAAAACCTAAAGATCATAGAAGAGCTGGGGTATAGATAAGTTGAGTCCCATGTAGAGTGGCTAGTCAACTAAAAATTTTAATTCCAGTAGGAACAGCAATAATTATTGTAGCAGAAGTGAAATAAGCTCGGGTATCAACATCTATTCCTACAGTAAATATATGATGGGCTCAAACAATAAATCCTAAAAGCCCGATAGCCAGTATAGCATAAATTATTCCTAATGATCCAAAGGTTTCCTTTTTCCCTCTTTCTTGGCTAATAATATGAGAGATTATTCCGAATCCCGGTAAAATTAGAATGTATACTTCTGGATGTCCGAAAAATCAAAATAAATGTTGGTATAAAATAGGGTCCCCTCCTCCAGCGGGGTCAAAAAAAGAAGTATTTAGGTTTCGATCAGTTAAAAGTATTGTAATTGCTCCGGCTAATACTGGAAGGGATAATAATAGAAGAACAGCTGTAATTACAACGGATCATACAAATAGAGGTATTCGGTCTAAAGTAATTCCTGTAGACCGTATGTTAATAACAGTAGTAATAAAATTTACTGCTCCTAAAATAGAGGAAATTCCGGCTAAATGTAATGAAAAAATAGCCAAATCAACTGATGCTCCAGCATGGGCAATACCAGAAGATAGGGGAGGGTAAACAGTTCATCCAGTCCCAGCTCCATTTTCAACTATACTTCTTGATAGAAGAAGAGTTAGTGAGGGGGGCAGTATTCAAAAACTTATGTTATTTATTCGAGGGAATGCCATATCTGGGGCCCCCAGTATTAATGGGACTAGTCAATTTCCAAAGCCTCCAATTATAATAGGTATAACTATAAAAAAAATTATTACAAAAGCATGAGCTGTTACAATAACATTATAAATTTGATCATCTCCAATTAAAGCTCCTGGGTGCCCTAATTCAGCTCGAATTAGTATACTTAAAGAAGTTCCAATTATTCCAGATCAAGCCCCAAAAATAAAATATAGTGTTCCGATATCCTTATGATTTGTTGAAAATAACCATTGTCGCAATTTAAAGTTTTAAGATTAAATGGCTGAAGTTTAGGCAATAGACTGTAAATCTATTTATGAAAATTATTTTCTTTAATCAAGATTGATTTAAAATATTTTAAATTAAAGGTTTTATAGTCAATAATGATATTAGATTGCAAATCTGAAGGAGTAAATAATTTACTAAAACTTAAAAGAGTACAACTTATATTGATAGCTTTGAAGGCTACTAGTTTCTTTAACTTAAAATTTTTTAAGTTAAATAATTAGATAAAATATTCTTACTCCTAGTAATCCAAAAATTGAAATAAAAGACAAAGTTATTACTACAGATAAATTTAAATTATTATAATTTATTTTAAAATTTCAAATTGTTTCTGTATAATTTAGTATAAACGCTGAAAAACAAATACGAAGGTAAAAAAATAGGGTAATTAAAGTTAAACAAACTATTATAACCACTAAAAAAATTTGATTAGATCTCACTAATGATTGAATAACTAATCATTTTGGTATGAATCCTAAGAATGGGGGAAGACCCCCTAAAGAAAGAAAAGACGTAAATAAACAAAACTTTAATAAAGGATAATTAATTTTTAATGAAAAAGCTTGATTAATATGAAAAATTTGTAGTATATTAAATGTAAAAATAATTGTTATAGATAAAAATGAGTATAAACAAAAATATATAAATCACATATTTTCATTTATTAATATGGCAGCAATCAGTCATCCTAAATGATTAATTGAAGAAAAAGCCATAATTTTACGTAAAGAAGTTTGATTTAAACCTCTTAGGGACCCAATTATAACAGATAAAATAATTACAACTCTTATAAAATTGATACTAAAACAATAAGAGATAAGTATTAAAGGAGCAATTTTTTGTCAAGTTATTAAAATTAAATTATTTATTCATGAAAGGCCCTCTATAACTTCAGGGAATCAAAAATGAAAGGGGGCCGCCCCTGTTTTTAATAAAAGAGCCGAATTAATTATTACAGACGAATAGTTTTGATTAAAATTAAATTGACTAATCAAATTTATGGATATTATTGATATTAAAATAGCAAAAAGTAAAATTGATGAAGCTAAAGCTTGGGTTAGAAAATATTTTAAAGAAGCTTCTGTAGTTATTAGATTATTTGTGTTAATTATTAAGGGAATAAATGACAACAAATTAATTTCTAATCCAATCCAAGCGCCTAACCAAGAATTAGAGGATACAACAATTATAGTTCTTCTAATTAAAGTTAAAAAAAATAATAATTTAGCTGAATTTTTAAACATTAAAAAGAAAAGGATTAAAACCTTTATAAATGGGGTATGAACCCAGTAGCTTAATTAGCTTATCTTTTTAAATTATATTTTAGTGTACGATGCACAAAAGTTTTTGATACTTTTAGGAATAGTTTAACTCTATTAAATATAATGAATATGATATTTATCATATAATCTACCCTATCAAGATAGCCCTTTTATCAGGCAATTCATT